TCCTATTTAATATTAATATTTTAATATAATTTAAATTTCTTTAATAATAGTAAATAGTAAAAGACTTATATACGTATGAAATACGGAACGTAACCTATTGTAAAAAGAAATGAGTAGTTTTCGGGAATGCTCGGGAAGAGGGGAACGTTTTTTTATGTTTTAAGAAAAAAATATTATATTATTCGCCGGATAGTTGTACATTGAAATTTCAATTAGGTATTACGTGTACAAGGTTCTTAACTGCATATGCATCTGATCATATATGTATTACTATTTTCTATTACAATACAATAGATTTTTTATTACAAAAAAAGAAGGAAGGAGATTTTTCAATGCGAGATCTAAAAACTTATCTTTCCGTGGCACCGGTATTAAGTACTCTATGGTTCGGGTCTTTAGCGGGTCTATTGATAGAGATCAATCGTTTTTTCCCAGATGCGTTGACATTCCCTTTTTTTAATTCTAGTTATTGACACGGTAACAAATAACGAAAATTCGAGACACAATTAACTATTTGTGACTAATCCTTCGCCCCCTTTCTCTTTTTTCCCTTTAGAATAAGAGGGAGGAAAGAGAAAAAAGTGGATTCAACAGCCTCGAGACTTGGGTTCAAGTTTGAATTAAAAAAATTGAATTCAAAAATTTAAAAAATGAAATAGGGGTGTAGGTAGAATAAACAACGTGGGGTCTAGATCTAGGACAAGACTCTTCTCTTATACAAGGACAGGGTACTTAAATGCAAATGAACTACTGTGATTTGAAATATAGTTTATAAATCATTCTTTTTTATTTTTTATATTGATTGCAGCGAAATTTTTCATAATTGGAGTTTAAGTTAGTAACTTCTATTTTTTCCTTCCTTTCTTCTTCGTTTCGGATCGAAAATAGAAGAGTTGAGTAAATCAAAAATCAAAGGGGGATTCATCATGGCCAAGGGGAAAGATGTCCGAATAACGGTTATTTTGGAATGTACTAGTTGTGTTCGAAACGATGTTAATAAGGTATCAACAGGGATTTCCAGATATATTACGGAAAAGAATCGGCATAACACACCTAATCGACTGGAATTGAGAAAATTCTGTCCATATTGTTATAAACATACGATTCATGGGGAGATAAAGAAATAGATCGAATAGAGCACATTTATAGAACCCTTCCAAGAAGGGCGAAAAAAGGCATTATAATATATATAACATAGTTAAATATAAACAAACCAAATCCTATTTATTCTAATGCATTTTAGATCCGATCGAAATAGGATTTTCGGGAGAAGTAATAAACTAAACAAACCATGGATAAATCTAAGCGACCTTTTCTTAAATCCAAGCGATCTTTTCGTAGGCGTTTGCCCCCGATCCAATCGGGGGATCGAATTGATTATAGAAACATGAGTTTAATTAGTCGATTTATTAGCGAACAAGGAAAAATATTATCTAGACGGGTGAATAGATTGACCTTGAAACAACAACGATTAATTACTATTGCTATAAAACAAGCTCGTATTTTATCTTTGTTACCTTTTCTTAATAATGAGAAACAATTTGAAAGAACAGAGTCGACCGCCAGAACTGCGGGTTTTCGAGCCAGAAATAAATAGGCTTACTCTTTCTTGACTTGAATCAAAATTCCAATCCGAACTCAAAGGCGGATTAATGTTTTGTTCGAAAAAAATGAAAAATGCAAATTTGATTATCGTGTCGTAAGAAAAAAAAGAATCGGGTAAGAATAAATATTTATTTGAGCGTGTTTATTCATTTTTACTACCCTTTTTATATTTATTTATCATTTTGAATCTACCCTCCCGGAGTTTATTCTCCGGGGAACTTCGTTTAAATTATTCCGGTGGATTCTTTACAATAGACTTCTTTTATGATCTCATTGGAAATCATATAAATACAATTTTTATTTGATATAGCTAATTGTGCAAGTATTTTACGATTAAGAAGCACCTGTTTCTTATATAGGTCGTGTATTAATCTACTATAACTATAGGATACTCCTATTTCACGAATTGCCGCGTTTATTCGAGTAATCCACAAACGTCGAAAATGTCTCTTTTGCCTATCCCTATCCCGATGAGACGAAACCAAAGCTCTTATTCTCTGTTGAGTAATTGTTCGAGTAAGTCTTGAATGAGCCCCTCGAAAGCTTGATGCAAATAAACGAATTTTTGTTCTACGTCTCCGAGCTACATATCCCCGTCTAATTCTGGTCATTGAATAAATGAAACTTTGACGAATAACTAATATATTTCCTTTTTTCAGTTATTCTTTTTCCCCCTCCTAGTCTATTAATAACAAAGCTTTTTTCCAATGTATAAATTAAAAATTCCAATGGCTTTGGCTACTATAACCTTCCCGACCACTATTTTTATTTTTTTTAGCCATTTCACTTCGAAAAAATAAATTTTATTTTACTAAGTATCAAAATAGAATAAATGAAAAAAACTGGATAAAGAAATAGCGGCTTCCTTCGTTTCTATGGTAACTTCTTAAACGGTGAGGTTTTCTCTATACACCGGAGCCTTTACTTCATTTAATCACTTTTATTGGTAACTTGTATAGTTAACGTTCTTTGGCTCTACCCATGAATTATACAGTAATAGTTCTTTCACGATTAGATCTACTTACACAGTAACGGCATTTAATTATGAAAGTTGGCTGGGTAGCTAACCCTGTTAGTCCGTTCTTGCAAGAGGGAACCTAAGTTTTTAAGTAAGATTTCCTCCGCTTAATGGATAACCATTTGCTACCAATGGAGAATTGCTTCTCATCTTAAATTGAGGTGATTGGATTTGCACCAACGGAAACCATAAATTTAATACACAATAGAATTGATAGATTCTCTTTTTTTTTTTAGATACTGAATTGAATGGACTTCTTTTTCTATTCTATCCTATTCGACGGTACTAATTATTGAGACTGGAAAGGGTTTTCTTTCTTTTATCCCAGCTCATGATCTGAACGAGTCGCACATACACCCTAGTACACGTTCCTCGACGCTGAGGGCATCCCCGAAGCGCGGGGGATTTTGTGACATTTCTGATTGGCTGTCTTGTATTTCTGATAAGTTGTTTAATAGTTGGCATCTTGAATCATATCCTATAATGGGCTGGTTTAGATCAATCCTAACCTGATGATTATGAATTATACTTCTATTTCATTTCTAGTAAATTCGGCAAAAAGATAAAATCTTAAATCGAGGATTTACGCGAAAAAATCCGGGCTATTTTCACTCAACCACCGCTACAAGATCAACAATTCCATAAGCTTGGGCTTCTGTTGCTGACATAAAAACATCTCTTTCCATGTCTTCCGAGACAACCCATAAGGGTTTGTCCGTTCTTTGTACATAAACCCTTGTGAGAGTTTCACGCAGTTTGAGCAGCTCTTCCGCTTCCAGGATAAATTCTCCCGTTTGTGCCTCATAAAAAGAACTAGCAGGTTGATGAATCATTACCCTGATGGTATAACAAAAGGGGGTTCCTCCATTTTGCATGATGAAGATAAAAGAAAGATAAAGAATATAAAGAATAAAAAAAGACAGAATTGAACAACCGTACGGGCATCTTTTATGCATTGCATACGGCTCTATAATTGACCCTTACCTTCCATCAAAAAAAAAAATAGGATCTATCAGACCCAGATCGGTAAATGATCAAATTACCACCCTTCCTTTCATAGGAGTTCCAAAATACTATGATGGTTCCGTTGCTTTATATATTTCTTATTAGATTCTTATTTGGTTTATCTGTGATTCAGCAATCCCAAAGTTGTTTTTTGTAAAAAAAAAGGAAAAAAGAATCTTGTTTTTTTATTTTCGAACTCTTTCAGAACAAAACTAAGCCCCCGGTGTGAAAATAAAAAAGTTTGTGACGCTAAACTGGAATTTTCAATATACAAAATAGGAAATACCTTTTATCTCATACTACTATCTCGATATATAATCTAATGTTTTGAAAAAACAATAAAAAGTTTTTCTTTTGATATCGAATTAAAGGTGCCATGCTATTATTACTTAATATTCATATGGCGAAGGCATAGTCGTCTTTTTTCTCTCAAATAAAAACCTCATTGGCGCCAAGCGTGAGGGAATGCTAGACGTTTGGTAATTTCTCCTCCGGCCAAGATAAAAGATCCCATTGAAGCGGCTAATCCCATGCATATTGTCTGTACATCCGGTCGCACAAATTGCATTGTATCATAAATAGCCACTCCGGGGATTACCCATCCCCCAGGAGAGTTTATAAATAAATATAGATCTTTGGTATCATTCTCGATACTGAGATATACCATAAGACCAATAAGTTGATTCGAGATCTCGCTATCAACCTCTTGTCCTAAAAAAAGTAATCTTTCTCGATAAAGTCGGTTGATTAGGGTAAAATTTATCCCTTAGGAACCGTACAGGCGCCTTTTGGTGCATACGGTTCAACAAAAAAAAAGAATCAATGTGCAGATTCCAATCTTCTTTATTTGTTCATATTTGTAGAAGGATCTTTCTGACTTCTAACGAAAGGACTTTTCTTCTAGTTTTCAAAAAAGACAGGTTTTATCTTTTACATATAATATCCTTGTAAAATAAGAATCTATTTTTAATATATATAATGAAATGAATATATAATACTAAAGAAAAAAAGAAGTCACTAAACGTATCGAATTAACCTCTCATTGATATATTGTTTCATCGAGATCCAATCCAAATCACGATGCTGTTTTCTTGTTTCTGAATGGGCCTTGTTAATCTTTTTAGGTTTATGCTCTACTCCGGGTAAAGATCCGCCCGATTTCGATTTGTACATATAGGACAAATGCTTCCATTACCGCTTCCTTTTGTTATGACTTCCCCTTTTTCAATTTTTATGCCCTCCGCCAAAAATTTGATGTATTCATGCATATTACTCGATTTATTAAGAATTTGAGATGGCTTCTCTTTACAAAAAGAAACCTTTTATGATACAAATAGTAATCATAGATAGATCTATTTCCAACGGGGCTTTT